TTTCTGTAGGTTGAGCCCCTTTTTCAAGGAAATATAAAATAGCAGGAACATTTAAATAAGTTTGATTCTTTATCGGATCATAAAAACCCACTTTCTGAAGATCTTTTCCTTCTCTTCGGGATCGAACATCAATTGCAACGATTCGATAGACGGCTCATTGGGATAGATGTAGATGAACAACACCCCCCCTAGAAACGTATAGGAAGCTTTCTCCTCGTACGGCTCGAGAAAAATGATTGATTCGAAGTTTTGTCTTTGTATGGAATTCTATCTAAGAAATGACAACTGGATCCATAAAATGATCAAAGCAATTAAAGATCTAAGTCTTTTTTTCTTCGTTCTTCCTTAAAATGAAAAATAAACCATTCGTACTCTCATAACTCAAGTTGGATAACTTTCAAACAGTTCAAAGGAAAATCTTTCGGCAATTTCATTTATTGAGCGGTCTTTCCTCCTTTTTTGTTTGTCTCGTTTAAAATCGGATTCTTCAGTCTGATCCAGTTATTAAGACAATTAAAAAGGTGTTTCCTTGTTCTGGGATCCTTTATCTTTGTTTTATTTTAAATCATTGGGTTTAGACATTACTTCGGTGCTTTTTAATCCTTTCAAAATGGCAGCAACATACCCTTTTTGCGATTTTTATGAAAGAATCCTACAAGATGATGGATTCCCTCGTGAAACACTTTGGATCGAAAAAGTTTGATCAATTCCAATAAATTTTTTAATTTGAAACTTGCTCGAATTGGATTCTTTCGATTTCCATACCTAAGATATATTAGATATATTTACGAAGTTGTTTCAATTGTTTTATTGATTGGCATTAACCCTAGACCCTTGCCCCGAGAAAGAAATTAATACTTTCTACTCGAGCTCCATCATGGACTATTTACATTCCAAGACAACAAAAAACGAGGGGTTCTAGTGAAACAGAACCAATGATGTCGAGTTAAGAGCACCTTCATTCCTACAAAAAATGGTGGATGTACAAATCCACAACGGATCGTGTCCTTCAAGTCGCACGTTGCTTTCTACCACATCGTTTCAAACGAAGTTTTACCATAACATTCCTCTAAGAACCGGTATGGAATTGATTCAATTATGGAATCATGAATAGTCATTGGTTGGGCTGATGTATAAACACCATAATCTAAAGTATTTTCTATATCTTCTATATCTATAGTATATAGATATAAATAATACTATAGATTAATACTATAGATATAGGGTGGATAAATATTTTTCTGAAGAAGTCTTAGTAAGACCCCATCGCTAATATTAAATTGTCTAACATTATAATATTAATTAATAAATATATATAATAAAAAATTTTTTTATATAAATAAAATAAGACGAATAAACGAATTCTTTTTAATTCTGCATCTTCACGTGACTTAATAGGAGAGAAAGATTCAGCTTCTAAGGAATGATTTAAACTATTTCTCTTTCGAAATTTCGAATCAATTTCGAAAGTTCCCCTCTCGACATCATTATTCCAAGAAAATTTGATAGTTAAAAATAACTTTTGATCATCTTAGGAAAAAAGATAAGTCTTTTTTTTTTTTTTTCATCTGATTAATAAAATCCAAAGAATGGGGAGGGTTTCGTATCTATCAATTCGATCAAATAGACTGAGCAATTGTCACCGTTTATAGATATTGAAATGAACGCCTTCCCATCACTGATTAACTCCTATCTACCCCATTCTCTGGGACTGATGCAGCATAAATCAAAAGAAGGGGATGTCCTAGTCTTTTTTTTTACGAAATGCGAGCTGGCTGGGCACAAAGCCAAACAAGCCCAGATTAAGTCCAGTTTTTGCTCCTTTTTTCTATTTTAGCCTACCTCATTGATTAAGAATTAAGAGACTTAGTGAATTGAATTAGTACCAAAAACCCCTTCTTGGCGAAAAGTCAAGAAATCCACAAAAAAGCAAATTGAATCTAATTAGGCTAATTTAGGGGGTAGAGAATATGAGATAGGGAATATGGATTCTTTCGTATCTCGATTCAGTTTTTGAAAAAAAAAAAACGATTCATCGAAGAAAAAAATCAGAAACAACAATCACATTCCAGCTAACATTTCGATTTTAAACAGAACATTGTTAAAAAAGCAATCTATATTGTCAGAGAATATATATGTTCTGGGACGGAAGGATTCGAACCTCCGAATAGCGGGACCAAAACCCGTTGCCTTACCACTTGGCCACGCCCCATTTAGATTTCTATGCGATACTAATAAAGTATATTGCTGGTTTTGTTTGTTTGTCAACTCTAGCCCAAATATCTATAGAATCGATTAGATTGGTATTCGGATTTTTCTATGTTTTTGGTATGTGTAGATATAGAATTCAACTTAATTTATTGATCATTACATATAATTCAATTAAGATATTGTATGAAAATATTATTTTTTCGATTCTCCTTTTCTCAAAGGAGGATTTTTGATTGGGTGGGTTCAAAGAAAAAGAAGGATTTTTTGTTTACCTTACTTACTTTCCTTT